AAACTAATTTTGAGAAATTGGGTGGGTAAGGGGGAAGCATTCAAAATTGTAGAGTATACAGAAGAACAAACAAAAAGAGAAGAAAACAAAGAGAAGAACAAAAGAAAGGAGAAAGCGCGAATAGACATAGCAGAGGCCTGGGATACCATTCCATTTGCGCAAGTAATAAGAGGTTCCATGTTACTAACTCAATCTATTTTTAGAAAATATATTCTATTACCTTCATTGATAATTGCAAAAAATATTGGACGTATATGCCTATTGCAACTTCCTGAATGGTCTGAGGATTTACAGGAATGGAATACAGAGATGCATGTTAAATGTACCTATAATGGTGTTCCGTTATCAGAAACAGAATTTCCGAAAAATTGGTTGACAGACGGTATTCAGATAAAAATATTATTTCCTTTCTGTCTGAAACCTTGGCACAAATCGAAACTAAGATCCTCTCAGAAAGATCTAATGAAAAAGAAAAAAGAAAAAGATGATTTTTGTTTTTTAACAGTTTGGGGAATGGAAGCTGAACTTCCTTTTGGTTCGCCCCGAAAACGACCTTCCTTTTTTAAACCCATTTTTAAGGAACTTGAAAGAAAAATTGGAAAATTTAAAAAGCAGTATTTTCGAGTTCTAATAGTTTTTAAAGCAAAAACAAAATTACTTCGAAAAGTATCAAAAGAAACAAAAAAACGGGTTATCAAAAGTGTTCTTTTTATAAAAAAAATAATAAAAGAACTTTCAAAAGTAAATCCAATTCTATTATTTCGATTAAGAGAAGTAGAAGTATATGAATCGAGTGAAATTAAAGAAAAAAAAGATTCTATAATCAGCAATCAGATAATTCACGAATCATTTAGTCAAATTGCATCTCCGAGTTCAACAAATTCTTCATTGACAGAAAAAAAAATGAAGGATCTGAGTGATAGAACAAGTACAATTCGAAATCAAATAGAAAGAATCACAAAAGAGAAAAAAAAAGTAACTCCAAAAATAAATAATATTAGTCCTAACAAAACAAGTTATAATCCTAAAAGATTCGAAAAATGGCAAATATTAAAAAAAAGAAATGCTCGATTAATTTCTAAATTACCCCTTTTTTTGAAATTTTTCATTGAAAGAATATACACAGAAATATTTTTATCTATCATTAATATTCCCAAAATGAATACAGAACTTTTTCTTGAATCAACAAAAAAAATTATTGATAAATCCATTTACAATAAGGAAAGAAAACAAGAAATAATTAATAAAAAAAATAAAAATCCAATTGCCTTTATTTCGACTATAAAAAAGTCAATTAGTAATAGTAAAAAAAATTCACCTATTTTTTATGACTTATCATACATGTCACAAGCATATGTATTTTACAAATTATCACAAATCCAAGTCAGTAACTCGTATAAATTTAGCTCTGTTTTTCAATCTCAAGGAATCCCTTTTTTTCTTAAGCCTGAAATAAAGGATTCTTTTGAAACACAAGGAATGGTTCAGTCGGAATTAGGAGATAAGAAACTTCCGAGTTATGAAATGAATCAATGGAAAAACTGGTTAAGAGGACATTATCAATACGATTTATCTCAGATCAGATGGTCTAGATTAATACCAGAAAAGTGGCGAAATACAGTTCATCAGCGTCGTATAGCTAAAAAATCAAATTTTAGCAAAAAGCATTCATATGAAAAAGACCAAGTAATTGGTTCCAAAAAACAAAACCAATTTGAAGTATATTCATTATCTAATCAAAAAGATAATTTTCAAAAATACTATAGATATGATCTTTTATCATATAAATTTCTTAATTATGAAAATAAAACGGAATGCTTTTCTCCCTTTCAAGGACATAAGAACCAAGAGCTTTCTTATAACACACATAAAGAAAGCCTTTTTGATATGCTGAGAAACATCCCTATCAATAATTTTCTAGGAAAGGTCGATATTCGCTATATGGAAAAAACGGCCGATAGAAAATATTTTGATTGGAAAATTATCAATTTTTATCTTAGACAAAAAGTCGATATTGAGGCCTGGATCACGATCGATACCAATAGGAATCAAAATACTCAAATTCGTACTAATAATTATCAAATAATTCATAAAAAAGATCTTTTTTATCTTATGATTCCAGAAATCAATCCACCAAACTCTCACAAAGTTTTTTTTGATTGGATGGGAATGAATGAAAAAATACTAAAGCGTCACATATCGAATCTGGAACTTTGGTTCTTCCCAGAACTTGTGTTACTTTATAATGCCTATAAAACGAAACCTTGGTTTATACCAAGAAAATTACTTCTTTTAAATTTGAATAGAAATGAAAATAGTAGTGAAAATAAAAAGATCAATGAAAAGAAAAAAGGAATTTTTTTGATACCATCGAATAAAAAGCATCGAAATCAAGAAGAAAAAGAACCCACAAGTCGAGGAGATCTTGGATCCGTTCTCTCACAACAAAAAGATCTTGAAGAAAATTCTGCAAGATCAGACATGAAAAAAGCGAAAAAGAAAAAACAATACAAAAGCAACACGGAAGCAGAACTAGATTCCTTCCTGAAACGTTTTTTTCTTTTTCAATTAAGATGGGACGATACTTTGAATCAAAGAATGATGAATAATATCAAGGTATGTTGTCTCCTGCTTAGACTGATAGATCCAAAAAAAATTACTATCTCCTCGATTCAAACGAGAGAAATTTGTTTGGATATAATGCTGATTCAGAAGAATTTAACTCTTACAGAATTGATGAAAAAGGGAGTATTGATTATAGAACCCATTCGTCTGTCTGGAAAAAACGATGGCCAATTTATTATGTATCAAACCATAGGTATTTCGTTGGTTCATAAGAGTAAACACCAAACTAATAAAAAATACCAAGAACAAAGATATGTTTCTAAGAATAATTTTGATGAAACTATTTCAGCACATCAAAGAATAACTGGAAATAGAGACAAAAATCATTTTGATTTGCCTGTTCCTGAAAATATTTTATCGTTTAGACGTCGTAGAAAATTGAGAATTCTAAATTGTTTCAATTCAAAGAATAGAAATGGTGGAGATAGAAATCCAGTATTTTGGAATGGAAAGAACGGAAAAAACAGCAGCCAAGTTTCGCATGACAGTAAGCATCTTGATAGAGAGAAAAAGAAATTAATGAAATTAAAGCTCTTTCTTTGGCCTAATTATCGATTAGAGGATTTAGCTTGTATGAATCGTTATTGGTTTGATACCAATAATGGCAGTCGTTTCAGTATGTTAAGGATACATCTGTATCCACGATTGAAAATTCGTGGATAATACACTTTTTCTATATATCCTATACCCTATATATAATATAGGGTATATGAAAATATAATATATAATATAGGGTATATGAAAGCAAACAAATACACAGATCACATGCCTTGTCTCACATTTCATTCTAATATCCAATATGAAATAAATGATGGCTCAATTAGATCTCGAAATGAATCAACAAAAACTTCTTCGTTTTAAATCGAAATTCTTCGATGCGAAAATGTACCAATCCTTTTCTATCCCTATCTAAATCCAATTTCAAATTGAATTGAGTGATTTGAATTCAGAAAATTAGGAGTTCATAAATAAATTCGGATTAGATTATTGTATATATCACATTCAAATTAATGGCATTATTATTACTGATCGGTAAAATCCATATTTTAAAAAAGGGAAAGGGGATTTTTTTATGGTAAAAAATTCATTCATTTCGGTTATTTCTCAAAAAGAAAACGAAGAAAACAGGGGGTCTGTTGAATTTCAAGTATTCAGTTTCACGACTAAGATAAGGAGACTTACTTCACATTTGGAATTGCACAAAAAAGACTCTTCATCTCAGAGGGGTTTGCGGAAAATTTTGGGAAAACGTCAACGACTGCTGGCCTATTTGTCAAAAAAAAATAGAGAACGCTATAAAGAATTAATTGGCGAGTTGAATATTCGAGAGATAAAAACTCGTTAATTTGAAGCGTGATACCGTTTGAGCTTAGTCGTTTCAATTTTGATGAACTTCTTTTTACTTTCAGCAATGCATGGGAAGAATGACTCGGGAAAAAACTTATGATTGCACCAACTACAAGAAAAGACCTCATGATAGTCAATATGGGCCCTCACCACCCATCAATGCATGGTGTTCTTCGACTGATCGTTACTCTCGATGGTGAAGATGTTATTGAATGTGAACCAATATTGGGTTATTTACATAGAGGGATGGAGAAAATTGCGGAAAATCGAACAATTATACAATATTTGCCTTATGTAACACGTTGGGATTATTTAGCTACTATGTTCACAGAAGCAATAACCGTAAATGGACCCGAACAGCTAGGCAATATTCAAGTACCTAAAAGGGCTAGCTATATCAGAGCTATTATGTTGGAGTTGAGTCGTATCGCTTCCCATTTGTTATGGCTTGGCCCTTTTATGGCAGATATTGGGGCACAGACCCCTTTCTTCTATATTTTGCGAGAACGAGAATTGATATATGACCTATTCGAAGCTGCTACCGGTATGCGCATGATGCATAATTATTTTCGTATCGGAGGAGTAGCTGCTGATCTACCTCATGGCTGGATAGATAAATGTTTGGATTTTTGCGATTATTTTTTAACCGGGGTTGCTGAATATGAAAAGCTTATTACACGGAATCCTATTTTTTTAGAACGAGTTGAAGGCGTAGGCATTATTGGCGCAGAAGAAGCACTAAATTGGGGTTTATCAGGACCAATGCTACGGGCTTCCGGAATACAATGGGATCTTCGTAAAGTTGATCGTTATGAGTGTTACGACGAATTTGATTGGGAGATTCAATGGCAAAAGGAAGGGGATTCATTAGCTCGGTATTTAGTACGAATCAGTGAAATGACAGAATCCATAAAAATTATCCAACAGGCTCTGGAAGGAATTCCAGGGGGACCCTATGAGAATTTAGAAATCCGACGCTTTGATAGAATAAAAGACCCTGAATGGAATGATTTTGACTATCGATTTAT